TTTTTTTTTTATAATTCTCTGTTCAATAGCCTAATCTTTTTTGCTATTACTCTAAATCGTATATAGTGTAGGTATAGATATTGTTTTTTCGAAGTCGATTAGTTTGAGTCGCGCCTATATTTCCTTCGTCGAAACAAAAAAAAGACTCTTTCGAAAACTAGTCAATGGTGGCCCTCCATGGATTCACCTATATAAGCCGCGGCTAAAGTTGCAAAAATAAGAGCTTGGATACCACTTGTAAATAATCCAAGGAACATGACAGGGATAGGAACCACTAAAGGTACTAACGAAACAAGAACAACAACTACTAATTCATCAGCTAATATATTTCCAAACAGACGAAAACTAAGTGATAAGGGCTTTGTGAAATCTTCTAAGATGTTAATAGGTAAAAGGATTGGAGTTGGTTGAATATATTTCCCGAAATAAGCTAACCCTTTTTTAGTAAGACCCGCATAGAAATATGCCACTGACGTGAGTAAAGCCAAAGCAACCGTAGTATTTATATCATTCGTGGGTGCGGCTAACTCCCCGTGAGGTAATTGTATGATTTTCCAAGGTAAAAGAGCGCCCGACCAATTAGAAACAAAAATAAAGAGAAACATAGTTCCAATAAAAGGAACCCAAGGGCCGTATTCTTCTCCAATTTGAGTTTGACTCACATCTCGAATGAATTCAAGGACATATTCGAAGAAATTCTGAACGCCGGTCGGAATGGTTTGTGGTTTCCGAACAGCTAGCGCAGCGGAACCTAATAAGATAGCAATTACAACCCACGAAGTAATCAGTACTTGGCCGTGAACTTGGAAACCCCCGATTTTCCAATAGAAATGTTGGCCTACTTCCACACCGGATAGCTCGTATAACCCTTTTAGTATGTTGGTGGAACCTGATAAAAGATTCATATTGCTCTCTCACAAAAAGAAAACTTTAAACGAAATTATTTTGATTCAACCATCTTTTTCTTGACTTAACTACTTGAATCGTATATTTGGAATACCAACTAATCACACTCTATAGCCCAGTTCTTTTTATCTCGTTTTTGAGATTCAGAAATAGTAAGCGATTCGATAAATCTATGAGGGTTCCGAAACGACATATGTTTTTTTTATTCTTATTAATTACAGATTTCTTAGAGACTCAGAACGGCCCTCACGAATTGCGAATACTAATTTGTTAAGAATAAATTGGAGGGAAGAGATAGAATCATCATTCGCTGGAATCGAAATATCTGCGAGATTGGGGTCACAATTTGTATCGATTAAACAAATTGTTGGAATTCCTAAAGTGATACATTCCCGAAGGGCCGTATATTCTTCGTGCTGATCAACAACGATTACAATATCGGGTAAGTCTGTCATATATTTAATCCCGCCAAGATATCTTTGCAAGTGAGATAATTGTCTTTTCAAGATGGCCGCATCTCGTTTCGGAAGACGATCCAATCTTCCTGTTTTTTGTTTGGTTCTCAAGTCTCTAAACTTCTTAAGTCTCGTTTCTGTCGTCGACCAATTCGTTAACATCCCGCTGAGCCATTTTTTATTAACATAATGACACCGAGCCCTTATTGCAGCCCGTAATACTGAATCAGCTGCTTTTTTTTTAGTGCCAACAATTAAGAATTGTTTTTTCCTACGGGCTACATCAAAAACCAAATCACAAGTTTCTGATAAAAAACGAGCAGTTTTAATAAGATTTGTAATATGCCTACCTTTACGATTTGCAGAGATATAAGGTGCCATTTTAGGATTCCATTTCCGAATATGATGGCCAAAATGAACTCCCGCTTCCATCATCTCTTCCAAATTGATGTTCCAATATCTTCTTGTCATTTCTCCCCACACTCCTCCCTCTTTTTGTTTTTTTTTTTCAAAAAACAAAAAGAGACGAGGTATCCTGAAAAAAAAAAATTGTTCCGATGGAACCTTCCCTTCTACCAGAGATTGGCCCGAAAGACAGGGCCAAGCCATTCTTCTTTTCTATTCATTATTATTTTGATTACTCTTACCAAATCAAATGACTGGATCAAATCCAAATATAGATCCTTTTAAAATCAAAAGGGTGAATCTGCTCTTAGGAATCATTAAATACTAGAAATGATTGTTCTGATGTATCGTGGAAATTCTTTGAAAGGAAAGAATCAAATAAGGTTTTGTGGTGAAATAAAATATCTCTCATTTCCCCCTCGAATAGATTCTTCTCTTTTATTTCCAAGGGAAGATGCTTATGTTGCCTTGGAGGGTGCACTAATCCTTTGCCTTTGAATCCAGTACCAACCGGTATCATTCCCCCCAGAACAACGTTCTCTTTCAGGCCTTTCAACCAATCGATACGACCCCGGAGAGCTGCTTTTGCTAAAACTCGAGCAGTTTCCTGAAAACTCGCTTCAGATATGAAACTTTGAGTATTCAGAGACGCTCTGGTTATTCCCAATAAGACAGCTCGGTAACAGATCGCTTCTTCCAAAGCGCGTCCCATTCGTTCCGCTCGCAACAATCCAACGAGTTCTCCGGGTAAAAAAACATTAGACAGTCCGTCTTCTGAAACCAACACTTTGGAGGTTATTTGACGGACAATAATTTCGATATGCCTATTATGTATCTGCACGCCCTGGGATCGATAAACCTTTTGGATCTTATTAACTAAAGCGATACGACTTTGCACTATAGTTAGCTCAGCACCAATCAAGAATCCCCAAGGAATTCCAAGAATTCTTATTATACATTTGTTCCAACCCTCCACCCTCTTTTTGAGATTCATTGATATTGAAGCAATTGAACGCACTTCTAACACCTGTTCTACTTTTGGAAGACCTTGCGTTATATCACCAGATCTTGATTTTTCATAGATAAATGTAACTAATGTATCTCCTTTAGAAAGCATTTTCCCAAAATGACCATGCACAGTTGCCCCCGGGGTAGCCAAAAAGGGCTTAGCCGATCGTATTATTACAGAGTCAACTTGAACAATTAGAACTTGACCCGATTTTAGATGCGGTCCTTTTTTGGCTATCCGTACATTTTCACAAATAAACTGCCCAAGACTAATGATTGTAGATGACTTTTCACAACAAGTGTAATGCAAAAAATCCCAATTTAACTCAAATGGATTCAAAATGATGTTCTTGCACGGATCGGGCTTCACAATTTTCCCATTTTCATCCATTAAAAAATATTGAAGTACTTGAAAAGTCGGTTTCAAATTGTCAAGTTGGAAATAGTTAGTTACCAAGATCTGATTAGAAGTTATTAAATGTGAAAATGAATAAAAATTCGCAATTTGAAGATCTGTTCCTAAAGGACCCAAAAATTTCCTAGTTGAAATTAGGGGGTCCTTGTGACTGAATTCTTTTATCACATCGGGAGACTTTACAGCGTTGAATGGACCTAGTCGCGAACAAGAACAATTGGATGCTGACAAAATTATCAAAGATTGGCATTCGTTATTTTGATTCAACAACGTATGGATAGTTCCTTGATGTTGGGTAAGGGATTCTCGAATCCTTGCTCTGGAATAGGAATAAATGGAAGAAAAGGGGTTGATCCTGGTGCAATCTGATTCACTCTCGGAGATCAACCCTGAACCCGATAGATCATTCCTTTTGATAGTATACGAAATAGGCGATTTTGCTAAGTCGATTCTTAGAAAATCTTGAATTAAACCATTTGTCCTTATTTCAACAAAGGAAGCACGGGCCTCGTCGCTAGAAGAACTTTTTTTGTCTTGGTCCCAATTCAATACTAAACAAGTCCGAACTAATTGAATACCTGTCTCCGAACTTGCCCGAATTAGCGTGCCGTTTCCATAAAAGATATAATTGACAATTTGAAGTTGTACATTATCCCTTTCTTGCAGTATATCTGGGGGTAAAAGTCTTACTAAATTTATCCCATCCGTTATTTCGTATGTGATTACAGGTCGAACTAAAACAAAATAGTTTCTCTTGGTAAGTGTGAGCCGTTGGATATAGAGCCATTTTTTGTCTTCCTTGGAATTTCTCTTTCCTGTTCTTGGTGGTATCAAAACGCCACTATGTTGGGAGATCTTTGCTGTCTTTCCAGGAAAATGGATATCTCCAGGAAAGATTCTGAGTTCAATTCTTTTTTTTTTTCTCTTCACTCGGACTAACCCGCCTACTCGGCTTCTTGTCTTTAAAGTGATTGGTGTATCTCCTCCAATAATACTATTGTTTCGTACCAGTATCGAAGAAGATTCGGGTAAGAAATGCACTTCCTCGGGAATAAAAAAAAATCGATCGACTTTTATTGGGTCTTTTGGCTTTAATTCCGTGACTCCTCCATACTCAATGAAATCCTCTTTTTTGACGATTGACTGCATTTCGACTGTTTCATATTTAATAATTCCCGAGTGCTTTCTTCTATATTGCGGATCATCGAAATATGCAAGAATACTGTTTTTACGGAAAATCCCATTGATCGGGATTTCAATTGAGATCCCAAAAGAGGGTGTTAGTTCGTTCTCGCGTTCTTGAATCGTTTGAAGTGGGATGATGAATCTATTTCTTCGCCGCTTTGCCAATAAATCAGAATTCTCGTCGAGAATGGCCGTATATCTGAGATTACAAAGACCCGTTATGATTCGATTACGTTCTGAAGAATTAGGAATCCCACCCCCCCTTTTCTCAGAACACTCCAACCTAAAAAATTTGGGTCTCGCTTGATTAGTAGTTCCTGAGGGGTTAGAAATAGATCTTCGTTTGCTAGAAAGAGAATGAGCGTTCATTTGATCTTGATCCTTGTGAATCGAAAGGGAGACGAGACTGGATCTCCATGGCTCCCCTAATAAGATCCATAAATGACTTGTTTTTGGTAAGAGATGAACATTCCCATATGTAAATTTCGATGCATGATATACATCGGTATTCCAATGCATTTCGCCCTCTGAATCAGAATAAATATGTTTTAGAACCTTCTCTTTAACACTCAAAGTGGCTGTTCCTGCGCGCATCTCAGCAATTACTTGCTCTGATTCTACATATT